ATTAAGAGATCTCGGGTTGGGGGCCACCTTTTGAGGTAAAGGAAAGGGCGCTCCATTTCGATCCTTGAAAGCCAGCCACCGCTTTTAGCACTTGTTGCAGGTTTGGAACCCGGAATCGAAAGAACTTAATCCGTGAGATAGCCCGTCGGATGGCCTGCCTTATACCTTGAGTCCTCGAAACCTTGGGTTCTAGGCAACTTTGCTCAACTTACAGTACAAAGAAGGGGCACCCATTCTATTCTATACTAAAAAGAGGCCCACGCCTAGGTAGATTGTTCTTACCAGCTTAGCTAAGTGCTCGGTAGGAGATAGGATAGAATTCACTACGCGGATCGGCGCGGTCGGAGACAGAAATGACCTAGCTCAAGACGGACTTCGATCACCACTTTAGCTAGTGAGAACGAGGCCCTAGGGATCTCTCTCAATCTAAGAAATGGGGTAGTACGACCGGACAAGAAAGAGTCACTTGGGGAGTGAGGCTGGAAGCACACGTCAGCCTTTTCTCCCTCTTCTTGAATTGAAGAAAGTCACTCACTAGGCTAAGGTCCTACCTTTCTCTTAGCTCTGGTAGCTGGATGTGCCTCATATGCTCATTGGTATTAGTCTTCTACTACCAACCACTTTCGTTACAGAATGACTTGTGTATCCGCTGATCTTCCTCAAGCTCAAGGTCGAGAAAGGAAGACCGAGGAAAGCTAGTCAGTCTAGTCTCATCTGTCCTGCAAAAGAAAACGAAACTCAAGCTAGGAACGAGAAAGAAGTTCCCTAATCCGTATTCGTGGACAGATCCTTCTCCTTCTCTGCCATCTTGAATTTGCTTATGAAAGTTGACCGATAAAAGCCGTTCGAAAAGAAGTGGATTCGCTTATCACGTTGCCCCAAATGGAGTGGTGAGAACCGTTCAACCTCCTTCAAATATTGGATTCCTGGTTCGCTATTGGCTCCCCCTTCCTATCAATCTAACTAGAAAGCCCACGGACCTATCAATCGAACTAGAAAGCCCCTACTTTCATATCTTGATACCTTCCCTTTCTCTTTCACTCTAAAATCACTGAATTACAGGGCGTAGAAGCCTTGACAGACGAAACCGCTTTGCTGAAAGTCCCTCGAACTGTCTTTGAATAAGGCTTCGAACCCGACTTCCTACTCTCGTACCTATCGAACGGAGACTGAACTTAGGCACTTGAAGACTGAAGCGTGAAAGCCCCACTTCACTGAAACGAATTCCTCGCTTTGATAAGAAAGATCAGAGTCAGTCACCTTTTCTAATATAATATAATAAGAAGTCCCGTGCCAAGCCCGAAGGCAAAGGCACACAGAACGAATCCCGTCCTACCTTTTCTAAGAGGAGGTTGGATGACTAGACACCATTCCCTTCCTAATGAGATATTGAGCTTGACTGGAGCATTTCATTTCTTTACTTGACCGGACCAATTCATATATAATTTATATTGAGAAGGATTCGCAATTGAATCACCCATTGTCTAATTAGTTTCGTAGCTTATTGGCCTGAGATTCGATCTTTCGCCTTCGACGGAGCCTAGCTTTCTGACTGGGCAAGCAGCTCCTACCGAATTCGCTCCTAGACTGCTTTCAAGGTTCACGTTCACTACGGACAGCAGGGACGGAAACTCCTACTGGCATTCCTCGTTACTTGACTGACCCACAATCCATTGAATAAGTTCAGTTCAACCTGAGATTCCATTTCTACAGAACGGAGAAAGGGGAGAGCGGGGAAGTAGTTGAGTAAGTAAGTTCAGTGTTCAAGCGGATTGGCAGTCAAGTAAGGATAAGATCTATCTCAAGTAGGAAAGGAGTGAAAGTCAAGGCCCTGGAATTCAGTTCCGTAGGGAAATGAAGATAGGTGGTTTGCTCACCCGTCAAGTATAGGAATTTCTTATATGAATAGGATGTGAAAGCGGATCTTAGTTTGGTTGTTTAGTGTCATGCGTTGCCTTGTCTCTCGTAGGCCCGGGAGAAAGAGATTTTCTAACTCCGGATAGGCATAGGCGGTCAATGAAATGCTCCAGTCAAGCGGGAAAGTAGCTAGTCGAGTCGCTAGGAAAGTAGAAAGTAATCGAGCAGTAATGTACGATCAGCTGGGCTAGTGGAAGCAAAAGGGCATAAGCGCTAGTGGGGCAGTCTGAATATCCCCATCTGGTTCAGGACCTTCGGCATTAATACGTGGTTATCATTTCCTCTCTGTAACGAAGGCCTTCCCATTAGTATTGCGAGGGAGCACCTATATAGAAAAGTCTCGGTCTGTTTCCCAGTAATAGTCTCGTCCAATTGCCTAGCGTAGGCTTAATGCACTTCCCTATCTCGGTCCTCGCTCTCAACGCAAACAAACGGTAGCCGGGTAGTCAGGGAGTCAAGCAAACAAGCAAAGAGACTGAGCACCTTCTGCTGAAAAACATTATCATTCTGCCTCAGATTCGTGAGAAACTGGATCTCTTGTTTCGTGAGAAAGAGAATATGTTGGCGAATCAGTTGGATATTCATTAGTTGGCGAATCATCTGTTGGCAAATCCTACGTTGTGGAATTGTCCGTTGGAAAAGAATATGTCAGCTAATCGGCAGTCGGCTTCTATTCTCGATCACTTCCTTCCTCACCCACTGCCACATAAAAGGAATGAAGGGGATAAGGTGGCGGGTTATTCCCGGACATCCCAACAAGTACTTCTCTTTCTCACGATTCACCAGGCTCTGAACGAGAAAGGAGCATCAAGACCCGCCCCAATTGCGGCGATCAAGTCCTCCATTTCTCTTTCCTGGTGACCCGAACCCTGCTGGCAATCGATCGAATGGAATGACAACAAAGGCAATCAGCGTCCCCTGCTGGCTATCTCTGAAAGGGAAGGAAAAAAAAGTACTCCCACTAAAAGGATACCCTTTAGACTAATACCAATTGTCGTTCTCTAGTTAGTATGCTTAACACATACTCATGCTAGAGGGACACATCCGTACTGGGTAGTGGCACATTAGGAAATCCCAGGATAGAGAGAACAGAACAGAAATGAACTGAGAACCTCTATTAAATGCCGTTCTAATGCTGTATGTTATGTTTGGATCAGGCATTCCCATAACCTCTCAGAGCATTTGATAAGTCGGATGGTCCAGGGTAGAGACAACTCACAAAAGAGGGAAATACCGAGGTATTGGTCGTTAATACGATGAATGAAGAACGCGATGGTCAAGAATCGAAATAAATGCATGATGAAGTACGGTTATTCTGGTGACTTTCCTAGTAAGATACAATGGAAAAGATTTCAAATGAAAGATGTTACCAGGAGGGATCAGCTTCTCTCTTATGATGTTAAACAGAATATAGATGTGGTATCATATATACCTAAAAGTAGATATTCTAGTGGTAGAAAAGATGATATTCTTCCATATTGTTCTAAGCTTCGGCTTTCGCGAAATATAGATTTCTTATACAGGAATTTCGATGGTATCTATTCAGAATTGACGTCAAAGATAGTTAATGATATTAGTCAAAGCATAATAGATGGAACTTACACCCTGTCGCCGCTTCAACTTTACGTCATCCCCAAGTCACAAATAGGAGAGCTAAAGCGTCCTAAGTACCACTACATAATGCATGTCAAGGATGAGCCAAATATCTGTTATTGTGTCAATCCAACACAAGAAGACAGCCTTGTGCTATTAGGTCTCGGTCTGATGTTAAACCAAAAGATAATCCTAGATAACCTTCTCATGGAAAATTCCGTAGGATTGAGAATGCAACTAATAGATTATATAAATTTAGTATGTATGATAGTGAATGTAACTAGACTTTATAAATTCGACCTAACTAACTCAATGAAGACTATAAATAGAGAGAATCTATTGTCTAAGCTTTCACATATAGTGATGGATGGGGATATTCTATCATTAGTTGACCAATTCCTGTATTTACCTATAACGGATGAAAGTGGAATAGAATATAATACTGGAGTAAATATACCACCCTCTGTACATCTAACTGATGTACTACTGAATTTAGCCTTAATTGAGTTTGATAAGGGTTTTCAACGTTTATTTCCCCAATTCTACTTTATTAGGTATCTTAATGAGGTTTTTGTCTATTTCTCAACTTCTGAAAGTAAGCTAGTAGAGACCTTTTCAATCTTCGAAAAACAAGTAGTAATCTTATTTGACCAACTCAATTTGTCGGGAAAAATAATATCTATTGGACCGGGAGACGCTCCAGTGCCTTGTCTAGGTGGTCTAGTTAGTGTCAGCCAAGACGGCCAAATTAAAGTAGAAGTGAAGGAGCAATGATGACATTATTTATCAGCAATATCGACATTCTTCTTTCACATTTTCTCTTCATCGCGCGAGGGCACGCAGGTAGCAGGCGGGTTAGCCCAGAACCCACCGGTTCTCTACTAATGAGCAATATGAGTAAGTATAAAATCTTACAGGTGCGCTCGTGGTATTCTAAATTCTTCAGTACGTCGCCCATGCTTTGTGCGTACCCTCCCATCTTTTATCCCGCGTCAGCGCAGTACCTCGCTTTCTGCGTAGTATCGATAAGTAGGCGGCTACTCGTCATGAGGAGGCCACTGCCCATCTTGGTTACGATTGTAGCTAATAAATATAGGGATGGTATTTATGCTCAACTTCTAACACTGATAGATAAGAATAGAATTTCACGATATCTGGACAAAATAAGGAAAGAACACGAGATGGGAATAGAGAAAATCATACCGGAATTATTACGAAGGCGACTGCGGGCTCACCAAAGCATTAACCAGGGTTTCTCAAATTTCATATTTAGGGGGTACGAATACGAGATGGTTAGTCACTACATTTCTGTTATCACAGCTAACACAGCTGCCATGAATTTAGCGATCTGCTTGGGGTTTCAAATATGGTACTCTTTAATGCCAACCCTTATGCTGACCATAGGGAATTATGATTATCATTACATCCTAAGCCCAGAGGCGGTCCAATCCTTCAAGGATACCACACGAATATGGTCCCCCCAGACGATC